TATCTAAATATTATCTAAAAATAATTATCTAAAAATAATTATCTATAAATATAAATTTAGAATTCTCTATAAATTTCTATATATAAATAGAATACATAATTATCTATATAAGATAGACAAATAAAAAATATACAAATTTCTAATCTACTAAATAAATTGGGTAAAATATCAATATCAAAGAATCCCAAGATTCAGTATATTATTCATATGTATACTTTCTTTTTAATCATAATCATTTGATTCGCGAGGAGCTGGATGAGAAGAAACTCTCATGTCCGGTTCTGCAGTAGAGATGGAATTGCGAAACAACCATCAACTATAACCCCAAAAGAACCAGATTCCGTAAACAACATAGAGGAAGAATGAAAGGCGTATCTTATCGCGGCAATCGTATTTGTTTCGGTAGATATGCTCTTCAGGCACTTGAACCCGCTTGGATTACGTCTAGACAAATAGAAGCAGGGCGTCGGGCAATGACACGAAATGTACGCCGCGGTGGAAAAATATGGGTACGTATCTTTCCCGACAAACCAGTTACCCTAAGACCCTCGGAAACACGTATGGGTTCGGGGAAGGGATCTCCCGAATATTGGGTAGCTGTCGTTAAACCGGGTAGAATGATTTATGAAATGGGCGGGGTAGCAGAAAATATAGCCAGAAAGGCTATTTCAATAGCAGCGTCCAAAATGCCTATACGAACTCAATTCATTATTTTGAGATAGGAATACAGAACTAAAAGGAAAAGGCCTTTGTTAGGAAAAAATTCGCAAGTTTCTTTTTTTTTGTTTTGGACAAACAATATTTCTTTTTTTTGCCCCTTTCCATTGAAATAACAGATTCAAAAAAGAATATGATCCAATCTCAGACCCATTTGAATGTAGCAGATAATAGCGGAGCTCGAGAATTGATGTGTATTCGAATCATAGGAACTAGTAATCGCCGATATGCTCATATCGGCGACGTTATTATTGCTGTGATCAAGGAAGCAGTCCCAAATTCACCTCTAGAAAGATCTGAAGTGATCAGAGCTGTAATTGTGCGTACTTCGAAAGAACTTAAACGCGACAACGGTATGATAATACGATATGATGACAACGCTGCAGTTGTAATTGATCAAGAAGGAAATCCAAAGGGAACTCGAATTTTTGGTGCAATCGCTCGGGAATTGAGACAGTTAAATTTCACTAAAATAGTTTCATTAGCACCTGAAGTATTATAAAATAAAGCGTTATAAGAGCATTACATGATTTCTAATATTTGATATTTGAACGAAATCAATTAAATTAAAATTAATTAGTAGATTGTGTTTCACGCATATACCTTTAATAAAAATATATAAAATATAAAAAAAATATAAGATTAATATATAAAAAAAAGTATAAATTAATAAAAAGAAAATAATAATATTTAATTTATAAATCATAAAAAAAAAAAAATGAAAACAAAGTATGTTGATTATATCAAAATTACGAGGCAACAAAAAGTTTAGTTTATCATGGGTAGGGACACTATTGCTGACATAATAACCTCGATACGAAATGCGGACATGGATAGAAAAGGAACCGTTCGAATACCATCTACTAACATCACCGAAAACATTATTAAAATACTTTTACGAGAAGGTTTTATTGAAAATGTGAGGAAACACCAGGAAGGCAAATTTTATTTTTTGGCTTTAACCCTACGACATAGAAGAAATAGGAAAGGACCATGTCAAACGAGTCTAAATTTAAAACGCATCAGTCGCCCTGGTCTACGAATCTATTCTAACTATCAACAAATTCCGCGAATTTTAGGTGGAATGGGGATTGTAATTCTTTCTACTTCTCGGGGTATAATGACAGACCGAGAGGCTCGACTAGAAAGAATCGGTGGAGAAATCTTGTGTTATATATGGTAATCTTTTCGATATTTAAATTGTATCTGAACTTCCCCTATTTGTGAAAAAAAAATAGTAAAGAAGAGATTTCTAATATCATTCCTCCTACATTAGATTAGTTGATATTTCAAGAGACTTTTAGATAGAAAACAAAAAGAACAAAAAAAAGGGATTCAGAAAGGTTAAATTTCTTAATAACTTTGCAATAATATGTTACAGATTCGTTTAGATTAGATAATGAAAATCTGGTTTTAAATTATGCTTCAGAAAAAGCCCGAGGCGATTTTATACGTATACCATCAGGAGATAGAGTCAAAATAGAAGTTAGTGCTTATAATTCGACCAGAAAACGTCTAATTTCTAGACTTCCCAACAAAAATTCGAATGATTAGGTAATTTTTTCAACTTCAACATTCCTTTTATTTTTTATATTTTTTTTTTATATTTTATAGGAATACAATTTACCAATTTACGATTTTTAAATTTAACGAAACTTTTTTTCGTCACAAAAAGTATGTTTAGTCAAAATTAAGGAATGAAAAATATGAAAATAAGGGCTTCTGTTCGTAAAATTTGTGAAAAATGTCGACTAATACGTCGACGGGGACGAATTATAATAAT